AATAAAGTGCCTGATAAAAGGACTATTTTGATAGAATAGATAATGTACATTTGTACCTTTATTAATTTTGACTATTTTGTCTCCTTTAATATCAAAAATTAATGTGCCCAACACCTAAAATTATAAAGTAAGCTAAATAAGCTAGTGGGTTCATACCCCAAATATGATTCATGTCCTTTATAAATTTTATCAAGAATAAATAACATCTTTTTACTGTTTCTGGCTCTTTCAACATTTCTAGCTATTTCTACTAACAACTGGTTCCAAATGTGGTTAGCTTTAGAAGTAAATATAATAATGTTTTTACCTTTAATATTTAATAAAGACAATCTATCCATCAATAGTATAATAAAATACTTTATTGTTCAGGCTTTTGCTAGCTCTATTTTTATTTTTAGAATAATTTTTGTACAAAAATTTTTTTGAGACACTATTTTGTCTATAAGAGTTACACTTGCTATACTAACGAAATTAGGAATATTTCCTTTATACTTTTGGTTCCCGCAGGTTAGTGAGGGCTTAGCTTGAATAAGTTTTACTTTATTAAGAACTGTACAAAAGATTATCCCTCTTTATATTGTTTCTATAAGAAGACAAATACTATTTATAGGAGCTTTAATTATATCCTCAACTATTGGGTGTTTAAGTATAATCAACCAATCTTCTTTACGTAAGCTACTTGCTTACTCCTCACTAACCCACATATCTTGGATATTATTAAGAATACTAAATAATAATATAATTTGAGTTCTTTACTTTGTCATTTACTCAAGAATAATATTATCTATTTTTTTTATTTTTAACCCAATAAACATATCTTCTATTTCTAATTTAAAAACCTTAAATACCTTTTCTTTAGCTAGAAGACTCTTTATCTCTATAATATCATTAGGGGGTCTACCCCCCTTTTTAGGGTTTCTCCCAAAGTGGGCCATTATTTCTAACTCTTCTAACTCATTTTTTCTACTTTTTATTCTTATTATTTCTTCTTTAGTAAGAATTTTTGTGTACTTACGCCTAACTTACCCAATAATATTTAATAAATTCTTACCCCTTAAATTTTCTATTGGGACAAACACTCTAACCCCCATTCTAGTCAATACTATTTTCCTCATTCCTCTATCCCCTCTTATTTTTTTTTAAGACTTTAAGTTAATTAAACTATTTACCTTCAAAGTAAAAATTAAAGATATTTAAGTCTTAGTTTGTAACATCTTTAAACTTGCAATTTAATTATTTTTTTAATATATAAAACCAGTAAAAGAATTTATTCATAAATAAATTTACAATTTATCGCTTTAATCAGCCATTTTACTGCGATGATTATTTTCTACAAATCATAAAGACATTGGTACTATATACTTAATTTTTGCAGCTTGAGCCGGTATACTAGGCACAGCTCTAAGAATAATTATCCGAGCTGAATTGGGACAACCCGGATCCCTAATTGGCGATGACCAAATCTATAATGTAGTTGTGACAGCCCATGCATTTATTATAATTTTTTTTATAGTTATACCAGCTTTAATCGGAGGTTTTGGAAATTGACTTGTCCCCTTAATGGTTTCAGCACCAGATATAGCATTTCCACGTATAAATAATATAAGATTTTGACTACTTCCTCCCTCTCTCATATTATTACTTAGATCCTCACTAGTGGAGTCTGGAGCTGGAACAGGGTGAACTGTCTACCCCCCTCTTGCCAGAAACATCTCACATAGCGGCGGAGCAGTAGACCTGGCTATTTTTTCTTTACATCTTGCAGGAATTTCTTCTATCTTAGGGTCTATTAATTTTATTACTACTATTATAAACATACGCCCAAAAGAAATGTCCATGGAGCGAATCCCTCTTTTTGTTTGATCTGTATTTATTACAACAATTCTACTTTTGTTATCTTTACCCGTTTTAGCTGGGGCTATCACCATACTACTCACAGATCGAAATTTTAACACTTCCTTTTTTGACCCTAGAGGAGGAGGAGATCCTATTCTTTATCAACATTTATTTTGATTTTTTGGGCACCCAGAAGTATATATTCTTATTCTACCTGGGTTTGGGATAATTTCACATATCATTTGTCACCAAACAGGAAAAAAAGAACCCTTTGGTACTCTAGGAATAATCTATGCAATAGTTGCTATTGGGCTATTAGGATTTATTGTATGAGCCCACCATATATTTACAGTAGGTATAGACGTAGACACACGTGCTTATTTTACAGCTGCAACAATAATTATCGCAGTGCCCACTGGTATTAAAATTTTTTCCTGATTAGCCACTCTTCACGGAACTCATATTAAATATGATGCCCCCTTACTCTGGTCATTAGGGTTTGTATTTTTATTCACTATAGGAGGTATTACCGGAGTAATCCTAGCTAACTCCTCAATTGATATTATTTTACATGACACCTACTACGTAGTAGCTCATTTTCATTATGTCCTGTCCATAGGTGCAGTATTCGCAATTTTAGCTGGTATCACACATTGATTTCCTCTATTTTTTGGGTTAAGCTTTAACAACACTTACTTAAAGGCTCACTTTTTTACTATATTTTTAGGTGTTAATCTAACATTTTTCCCTCAACATTTTCTTGGGTTAAGAGGAATACCCCGACGATACTCTGATTACCCAGATTATCTTACTAAATGAAATGTAATTTCTTCTTTAGGAAGTATTATCTCCATAGTTGGTGTAATTATATTTATTTTTATTTTATGAGAAGCCATAATCAGTAAACGACTAATTGTTAATACTCATTATATTAACACATCTATTGAGTGACAGCTTAATCTCCCACCAGCGGAACACACCTTTAATCAAATTAATATTTTAATTAAATAATTTATGATAACCTGATCAACAATCATATTTATTAACGCAAATTCCCCTATTATAGAACAAATAATCTTTTTTCATGACCACTCTATAATTATTTTAGTTTTAATTACTATTCTTATTACCTATGTAATGGCTAATATTTCATTTAACAAGTACTCAAACCGCTTTTTACTCGAAGGACAAGATATCGAAACAATTTGAACTATTTTACCAGCTATTATACTGGTTTTTATTGCCCTCCCGTCTTTACGTCTATTATACCTAATAGAAGAGTCTTTTGAACCCTCAATGACAATTAAAGTAATTGGGCATCAATGATACTGATCTTATGAGTATGCAGATTTTGACTTAAACTTTGACTCTTTTATAATTCCCCAAAATGAAATAAACCCAAATTCTTTTCGCTTATTAGATGTGGATAACCGATTAATTATCCCTTACAATATTAACACTCGATTTTTAATCACATCAGCTGATGTCATCCATGCATGAACTGTGCCATCTCTTGGAATCAAAGTTGATGCAGTACCCGGACGACTAAACCAACTATCTTCAATGGCTAGACGACCCGGTTTATTTTTTGGTCAATGCTCCGAAATCTGCGGAGCCAACCATAGATTTATACCCATCTCCATAGAAATTACTACTATCAATAATTTTATAAGCTGAGTCAAATCTATATAGCCCATTGAATGGCTGAAACGAAAGCACTGGTCTCTTAAACCATTTTATAGTATACATCTACTTTCAATGAAGGGTTTAGTTAAAAAATAACATAGAAATGTCATTTCTAAATTACAAAAAGGTACCCCTTAATGCCACAAATAAGCCCAATAAACTGACTTTTTATCTCACCATTAACCCTTCTTCTTTGTATTGTTTTAATAACAATTATTTACTTCTCTTTTAACAATTCACAAATTAAAAGTGAAACAAAGCCATCAACAAAACCCCAAAAATTATTTTTAAAATTTAAATGATAACACCAAATCTGTTTAGTATTTTTGACCCCTCAACATCCTCGATATTTAGCTTAAATTGAATAAGCATATTTATTCCATTAATTTTAACCCCTTATATGTACTGAGCTCTACCTTCTCGGGTCCAAATAACTTTTTTTATTTTATCTAATTATATTACTAATGAACTAAAAAATAACCTTAACAAAGAAAATTATAAAACACTATTAATTTTTTTCACCTTGTTTTGGTTTATTATAAATAATAATTTAATGGGTCTTTACCCCTATATTTTTACAGCCACTAGCCATTTAGTAATTACTCTTACCCTAGCTCTTCCATTTTGGATCTTATTTATAATGTATGGGTGAGTTAATCTCACCAACCATATATTTACACACTTAGTACCCCTAGGCACCCCCATAGCTTTAAGATTTTTTATAGTTTTTATTGAAACAGTATCAAACATCATTCGACCTATTACTCTGTCCGTTCGATTAGCTGCAAATATAATTGCAGGTCACCTTCTTTTAAGCCTTCTCAGAGGCATTAGTGAATCAATCCCGATAATATTTTTACCTTCTTCTATTATTCTTGCTGCTCTTCTAACTCTAGAGTACGCAGTTGCTATAATCCAAAGATACGTGTTTATTACATTAATGTCCCTATACTTAAACGAAATTAACTAAATGGCATTTCACCCTTTTCATTTAGTCGAACGAAGCCCTTGACCCCTCACAGGATCTCTAAGAGCTTTTATAATTACAACAGGACTTGTAGACTTCATACACAATAACCAAAGCTCTCTATTAACTCTAGGGTTAATTTTTACTTTAATAACAATATACCAATGGTGACGAGATATCACACGTGAAGCTACTTTTCAAGGGCACCATACTTTAATTGTAAAAACTGGAATAAAATGGGGAATAATTTTATTTATTTTAAGAGAGGTTCTTTTTTTTTTTAGTTTTTTTTGAGCTTTCTTTCACGCAAGACTGTCCCCCGATGTTGAACTTGGTATGGTGTGACCCCCAACGGGGATCACCCCATTTAACCCCTATCACATTCCTCTTTTAAACACAACTATCTTATTAGCCTCAGGAGTAACAGTAACTTGATCACACCATAGAATCTTAGAAAAAAAATATAACAATGCTATTCTTAGATTAGCTCTAACAATTTTTTTAGGAGTTTATTTCTCCATCTTACAAGCTTTTGAATACTTAGAAGCCCCCTTTACTATTACAGATAGAATCTACGGCACAACTTTTTTTGTAGCCACGGGGTTTCATGGACTACACGTACTAATTGGAACAACTTTTTTAGCTATTAACATTATTCGAATATTTAATGGGCATTTAAGAACAGAACATCATTTTAGTTTTGAGGCAGCAGCCTGATATTGACACTTTGTAGACGTGGTATGGCTATTTTTGTACACTTTCGTTTATTGATGAGCTTTTTATTTTATTAGTATAAACCAGTACATTTAATTTCCAATTAAAAAGATCTTTAAAGAATAAAATAATTAAATTTACTTTATTAGCTGTAATTTTATCCCTTATTGTTATAATAGCTTCTTTCTTCTTAAGAAAAAAATCATTTAGCGATAAAGAAAAAACTACTCCTTTTGAATGTGGGTTTGACCCTTATTTAATAACTCGATCCCCTTTCTCTTTACGATTTTTTAAAATCGCTATTATTTTTTTAATCTTCGATATTGAAATTGTATTAATTTTACCTTTACCTTTAATTAATAGCTCAAATAATTCTTTATACATAATTTCTAGAATCTGTGTAATTATTATTATCCTTGCTGGGTTACTATACGAATGACAACAAGGTAGCCTAGATTGAGTAAAATAGATGGGTATTTAAAAAAATAAAGCCTAATCTGCAATTAGAAATTGCTAAAAAGCCCCATCTAAACAAAAGAAGCGAAATATTGCATTCAGTTTCGGCCTGAATTTTGAGTAATCCTTTTGTACCATTAATAGAAGCCAAAATAGCGGCACCTCACTGTTAATGAGAAAACTGATACTTCCTATTAAGAGTTATCAATTATTAGCTGCTAACTAATAAATAATGTTTGTCATTTAACTCTTATTATTTTTATAGTATAATATAATACATGACATTTTCAGTGTCAAACTGTTTTCAACTTAAAATACTTTTAAAGCTAAACTTTTCTTAGCATTTTCAATGCTATATTTTTTATAAACTATAAAAATATTAAAAAATAATAAAAAGAAACACTAAAAATATTATAACCAATATTATTTTTAAATCTCCTTTTTGAGACAGTGAAAAATTCTTAAATAAAACTAATCTAAGCGCATTAGCTCCCATAGCCCCCCCTTCCTCTATCCAACCATGATCAACGGATAAATGGTAAAACAAAGAACTCTTTAAAGTTTCTATAAAGCCTCCACCTGTAATGTAGGGTAAAAATCACATAGAGCCAAAAAAATGAGTATAAGCCCCTATGGGCCCTCTTTTTCAAACACAATTATAATTTATAAAAAAAATTCACCCCCCAAATATAACTAAAAATAAGTTTAATACCTTTACATTAAATGTCAAATAAATAAAAATTGGATGAGGAAAGATCAATCAAGATAAAACACAACCTAAAATAATAACTAAACTTCCTATCATCATAATTGGGAAAACTATTATTTTAGTTTCAGCATAGCCTTGAACAGGTCTATCTAACGTACCTTTTCACATCCCATAATATATCAACCGTAAAGAATAAGTTACTGTAAATATAGTTGCCAGTATAATAAATACAAGCACAATATAATTATTATTTAATATATATATAATCTCTAAAATTATATCTTTTCTATAAAACCCTCTTAAAAAAGGAAAACCAGCTAAAGATAAACTTGACAAAGTTATTATACCTCTTACTAAAGGACTCAAATTCCATATCAACCCCATACTTCGAATATCCTGGCTCCCGCCAATACCATGAATAACAACTCCCGCACACAAAAATAGCATGGCCTTAAACATAGCATGAGTTACTAAATGAAAAAAAGCTAAATTATAATTTCCCACTGATAGAATTATTATTATTACCCCTAACTGTGATAGCGTAGACAAAGCAATAATTTTTTTTAAGTCAGTTTCCAGATTAGCCCCCAATCCGGATATAAACATAGTTATAACTGATATAAATATTAAAGTGTAAGACATATTACCATTAGAGTAAAATTCTCTTATACGGATAATTAAATAAACCCCCGCTGTAACTAATGTTGAAGAGTGCACCAAAGCAGAAACAGGTGTCGGTGCTGCTATTGCAGCCGGCAGCCATGCAGAAAAAGGCATCTGTGCTCTTTTAGTAACAGCCCCCAATATTATAAAACAACCCACATAATAAACTATTTCTCCAGAAACAACAAAATCAAAAAATCTTCAACCTCCAAAATTTAATATAAAAATAATTCTCAATAATATCCCTACATCCCCAATACGATTCGTTAAAACAGTAATTATGCCCGCTCTATTAGAAGATTCATTTTGGTAATAAATAACTAAACAATAAGAAACCAAACCTAACCCGTCTCACCCTAATAATACTATTACTATATTAGGGCTCAAAATTATTAAAATTATTGAGATTACAAATAACAAAACTAAAAAAAGAAATTTCAACTTACCAGACTCTCCTTCTATATATCTATTTCTATAAAAAACAACCATACCAGAAATAAATATAACTACTGAGACAAATAAACATCTAACTCAATCAAAAAAAAAATAAAATTTAATATCAACTCTATAAAAACTAAATAAAATCAACTCCAAAATAATTTTTCTTATATAAGTTAATCTAATTAACCCCAATATAAAAAACACTAGCCCTCCCGCACACAAAATTATAGCTCAAAAAATATAAAACAATACTTAAAGTAAACACATCTATAAAACCACAATTTATAATTTTTATTAAACTATTTAAGTGCCTTCTATATTCAACTAGAAACTATTTCAACCTTAAAAACATACAATAATAAAGGAAAAAAATGTCCATATATAATTATATATTCTCGCATATCAACTATTCTTACCCCGTATAAAAATCATGACTTACCATGTTGTGAGTAAGAAAATAAATATAAAGAATAACAAGCCCCCACAAAAGATAAAATTCCAATTCTAAAAATAGTAAATAAACTTCACTTTAAAATTCTCCCTATTAACAAAATTTCCCCTAATAAATTTATCGAAGGGGGTGCCCCCATATTAATCACTCTAAAAACAAACCACCAAAAAGTTATTGAAGGAAAAAATAGTATTAGCCCCTTTATTAACATTAAATTACGTGTAAAAAACCGTTCATACATTATATTAGCAGAACAAAATAACGCCGAAGAGCATAGGCCATGGCCTAGCATTAAAACTATCACACCTATACCCCCTCATAAAAACCCTCTAAAAACCCCCCCGATCACCAAACCTATGTGACATACAGAAGAATACGCAATTAAAGACTTAATATCAACTTGACGCAAACAAATAAAACCCACATAAACAGCCCCTGTTAATCTCAACGAAAATAAAAAACAATTTATTCTACACAATCTTAAATATCTTATTAACCCGTATACTCGATAAATTCCATAGCCCCCCAACTTTAGTAAAACCCCCGCTAACATTATAGACCCGGCCACAGGAGCCTCCACATGTGCTTTAGGCAGTCATAAATGAACAGAATATATCGGTATTTTGATTAAAAAAGCTCTAACCAATATTAAATTTATAAACAATCTACTACCCCCCTTATTAAACATATACCCTAAATACATATAATCTATTCTTGTATCATTATTAACTAATAATAAAACAAGTAATAATGGTAAAGACCCAAATAAAGTATACATAAGTATATAAAGGCCTGCCTGAAGTCGCTCAGGCTGGCCCCCCCATAAAAAAATCATTATTATAATTGGAATCAAAACAGCTTCAAAAAACAAATAAAAACCGATAAGATTATATACAAAAAAACTATATAATAACATACACATTATTATCACTGTAAAAAAAAGAAAAACCGTTCTGTTTTTTGCATCTGTGTTGGCCATAGCCAATAACATTAATGCTCTGATTCAAACACTTAAAAAAGATAAGAACAAGGACATCCCATCAAAAATAAATATAGACGACACTCCTATAAACCCATCATAGCTTACAAACATAGTCCCTAATATCCCCCCAATTAGTATAATAAGTGTAAAAACTTCTTGTGTAGTTAAAAAAAAACTTAAGACTATCATAATAAACCCGGTTAAAACAAGTGTTAACATCTTAAAATTGAATAGCTTTGTAAGTTATCACTACCATAAAAATAAATTCTTATAACCAAAATAGAAAGCCCTAAACTAGCCTCACAAACAACTAATACTAAATAAACCACTAATATTTCAATTAAAGCTATGTTTATAAAAAATACTAGCCCTATAAACACCCCAACTATTATCATCTCTAAAGAAAGCAATATAACTAAAATATGCTTTCGATAATAAGACAAAGAAAAAAGCCCTGAAAAAAATAAAAATACTCTAAATACCATTAAGCAACTAAAATAATTTAATAAAAATATTGGCCTTGTAAGCCAAATTTGGGCTCCCTTTTAGTGTCAGAAAAGATGTCACTCATCTTAGATCCCCAAAATCTAAATATTTCTTATACTATTTTCTGCGATTAAAGTCTTAATAATACTTAGTCTTTTATTCTGTGCAAACTCCCATCCTGTTGCCTTAATTCTTATTCTTATTATAACCTCTATTTTTTCCTCTTTATTAATCTCTACCCTATTAAAAAGAAGATGATTAAGCCTAATTTTTATTCTTATTATACTAGGGGGGATGCTAATCTTATTTATTTATATTGCAAGCTTGGCCTCTAATGAGCCTTTTTTAAAAAGAAAAATAATTTATTTTATTCCTTTTGTCATTATTCTTCCTCCATACAAAGGGTTAAACAAATTTAACTTTTCAGATACACAGTTATTTATATTATTTAGCACTAATAATAGATTTAATAACTGTGGAGCCATTTTGTATTTACTTCTTTCTCTACTTGTTGTTATTGAGATTATCTCTTGTTATAAATCTCCTCTACGATCTAGCGTATAAATGCTTTTACGAAAAACTCACCCCCTTATTAGTATTGTTAATAGATCCTTAGTCGACCTCCCAACTCCTTCTAATATTTCGTATTTATGAAATTTTGGAAGTCTTTTGGGCATGTGTTTAGGCATTCAAATCATCTCAGGCTTATTTTTAGCCATACACTTTACAGGAGACATCTCTATTGCATTTAATAGAGTATCCCACATTTCTCGCGATGTAAATAATGGATGATTGATCCGAGCAATTCATGCCAATGGAGCCTCCTTATTTTTTTTTTTAGTGTACATTCACATTGGCCGAGGAATATATTACTCTTCTTTCCACCTACATTTTACTTGATCAAGTGGTATCGCAATTGTTTTGGTTCTAATGGGTACAGCTTTTTTAGGGTACGTACTCCCTTGGGGTCAAATATCTTTTTGAGGGGCCACAGTAATTACAAACCTGCTCTCAGCTATTCCTTATGTGGGCAGTATGCTCACATATTGAATCTGAGGGGGGTTCTCAGTTGATAATGCAACTCTTACCCGATTTTTTTCTTTGCACTTTATTTTACCTTTTGTTTTAGCTTTTTTAATCATTGTGCATATTGTTTTTTTACATGAAACAGGGTCAAACAACCCTTTAGGCTCTCCTATAAATATTGATAAAATTCCGTTCCACCCTTATTTTTCATGAAAAGATATTTTTGGTATAATAATAGTAATCTTTTTTTTTATAACTATTGTTCTTATTTTCCCCTATAGTCTATGTGACCCAGAAAATTTTATCCCAGCTAATCCTTTAGTAACTCCCCCTCATATTCAGCCAGAATGATATTTTCTTTTTGCTTACGCGATTCTTCGTTCAATCCCTAATAAGCTAGGGGGAGTCATTGCTCTGTTTCTTTCAATTATTATTTTAATCTCCCTGCCCCTCACTATAAAAAACAAATTTAACCCTACGTATATATACCCCCTAAATAAAATTAACTTTTGACTATTCATTAATACCTTTCTACTATTAACTCATTTAGGGGCCTGCCCTGTTGAAGAACCTTATGTCCTTATTAGCCAAATTTTAACCTTATTTTACTTTTCTTATTTTATATTTACCCCTATATTTTCGTATAAAAGTTGTTTATTTAACTAAATTAAGTGTTTACTTTGAAAGTAAAAAATAGAAATATCTAATAAGCTTTCAAAAAATGATACAATATTCAAACATATACATATAGAATATAGTCGTAAACACCAACAAAAAAATTCTGTAGGGTAAAACTACCTTTCAAGCCAATATTATCAAATTATCATACCGAAACCGGGCCAAGGTTCCTCGAACCCAAAGATAAAAAATTACAACAAGTATTATCTTTCAACATAAAAACCCAACCCCCCCAAAAAACATACATGAACTAATTATTCTTATAAAGATAATATTTCCGTATTCTGCCATAAATAAAATAGCAAACCCCCCTGCCCCATATTCTACATTAAACCCAGAAACTAATTCAGACTCTCCTTCTGCAAAATCAAAAGGAGTACGATTAGTCTCAGCTAAAATTGTCACCAACCATAATATAAATAAATTTCACAACCCAAAAAAAAAATATATTAATTCTTGAGAAAAACAAACACTTAAAACACCATATCTTCTTCTCAAAACCAAAACCCCCAACAAAATAAAACTAAACCCTACTTCATAAGAAATAGTTTGTGCGACACCCCGATAGGCCCCTAAAAGTGCGTACTTAGAGTTAGAAGCCCATCCAGCCCCTAAAATTACATAAACACCCAATCTAGAAATAACTATAACTAATATAAGGTCATATCTTGTCCCTAACTGAGTTTCCCAAGGAAAAACCAACCAAAATAACAATATTAATACTAAAGAAAAAATAGGAGCCATATAATAAATTATTAAATTATACCAAATTAAAAAATTATTTTCTTTAGTAAATAATTTAACAGCATCAGCAAAAGGTTGTAAAACCCCCATAAACCCAACTTTATTAGGCCCCTTACGAACTTGAATATACCCTAAAATTTTTCGCTCCAATAAAGTGATAAAAGCAACTCTCACTAAAACACAAATTAACAAAATAACATAAAAGCCCAATCTAATTATTAATGACTATAACATATATATAAAGCTTAAATTTATCGCACTACTCTGCCACATTAATTACTAACTGGGATTCCCATATTCAAATTCTAAATTTGATACAATAACTCTGACTAGTTAGTCTACTAAATTAATAATACTATATTATTCTAATAATTAGTTTAAATAGGTCCTTTCGTACTATATTTAAACCATTATAAAGTAGGTAGAAACTAACCTGGCTCTCGCCGGTCTGAACTCAAATCATGTAACGATTTAATAGATGAGCAATCTACCTTTATTAACTTCTGCATTAATAAGGTCCATTAATTCAACATCGAGGTCGCAAACTATTTTACCAATATGAACTATCCAAAATAATAACGCTGTTATCCCTAGAGTATCTTATTCCTTTAATCGATCAGCTCGGATCCAATAAAAGATTATCAATCTTTTATTATCGCCCCAATAAAAATATTTTTTATTATAACAGAATTAAAATTTTACTAATAATACAAAATATTTAAGATTCACAGGGTCTTCTTGTCCCACTAAAATATTTAAGCTTTTTCACTTAAAAATTAAATTTTAATATTTTTTATAAACAGTCAATAGTCGTTTTTCCATTCTCTTAGCACCCATTTAAAGCCTTATTTCAATACCTTCGCATAGTCAAAATACCACGGCAATTTAATTTTTCATTGAGCAGAACTTATTTTTAATAAAACCTAAAAACAATGTTTTTGATAAACAGACGAAAATTTTATTTGCCGAATTTTTCATAAAAATAAATCTATTTATACTAATAATATCATTGTTTCATACTTAACTAATTTATTATTATATTTTTATTTAATATAAAAATTATTGTTAAAATTTTTATTACAAATTAAGCTAACTTCAAGCCTCTTATTATTCTTATTATTAACTATAAATTATCCAATAGCTTATCCCATTAAATTGCCCCCTTTTATTTTTTTATAAATACTCACTTAAAAGGCTTTATATAAAATATTATTTTTTTAACTAGATAACTTTTATTTTGTTTAAAATTTCATTTCTAATATTTTATTTCAATTTTTATTTCTACAAAAAACCTATTAAAATATTAGCTCAATAAACTTCGAGAAAATTTTACCCAAAATAATTTTTAATACCCCCTTATGCAAAAGGTAATATAAATACTTATTTGTATATAAATTTTCAAATCTTTCAAATCTTCCTTTACAGTACCCTTCAATAATTTTTTTAAATTTCATTTTATATATTTTACCTTTATAAATTAAAACTCTAAACATTTATCTACATTAAAAATAGCTAACAGCAAAGTTTCATTGTAAATGAAATATCGACAACTTTGATTTTATTTTTAAAAACACCTTCCGGTACTTTTACTTTGTTACGACTTATCTCAATATTACTTGAAAGCGACGGGCGATATGTGCATATTTTAGAGCTTAATTCAACTTAAGATTGTTTCATAAATTTACTATTAAATCTTTCTTTTTTAAGACTCTTAAAACTTAAAATAGTTCAATAATAATTAATATAATTCACCTCAAACTTTAATATAAACTGCACCTTGACCTAACATTTTTAACTTTATAATTTTATACAATTATTATTAAATATTGTACAAAAGATAGCGGTATACAAATTGGCCTCACTAATTAAAGTAAAATAGTGGCGTTATATCCTTTATAGGGCAAATTCCTCTAAATAGATTAAAATACCGCCAAACTCTTTTGGTTTCAATATTAATCTTACTACCAATCGTTATTAATATAATAGGGTATCTAATCCTAGTCATAGCAATAATTTATAAAACACTAAATTAATATTCTGTTTTTTTTAAAATTTAACCTTATTTAAAACAATTAATATAATTTCTTTATATTTTAATAGTTTATATTTATTTGACTGTCTTGTATAACCGCGGCGGCTGGCACAAGAATTCGCCCAGCCTTTAATACATTTCTTAATTTATATTTAAATTTAAAAATATAATCTTCTATTAACAATCATTTACATATAAAGAAAAAGTATAATACAAATATTTGACTATAGTTAAATAATCTTTTAATTGATTCTTTTTTTTTTTCTTTAAGAATCAATTAAAAGAAATTTAAAATTTACCCAACAGTATCTCTTCCCTATATAATAATAATTAAATAAATGTATATATCTTATATATGAAGTTTCCGAACTGTTCTGAGGAAACTATTTCTCACAATTTGCATTACTCAAGTGATTCTTTGGGTTTTAAATTAGAGTTTAAGAGTAAAGCGAAAGTCAGGTATTTTACAATCATTCATTCTTTAGCTTACCATTAACACAGACCCCCTAATCCATTAATCCACTTGAAAATATATAGATCTTTCTTAGAGAGACCTTTAAATTATACAATTTTATGTAA